ATTTAGTAGATCGTTTTAGGAGGCCCTAATCAAATGACTATAGATCGAACCTATCCTATTTTTACAGTACGATGGTTGGCTGTTCACGGCCTAGCTGTACCTACCGTCTTTTTTTTGGGGTCAATATCAGCAATGCAGTTCATCCAACGATAAACCTAATCCCGAATTATAGAGCTATGACACAATCAAACCCGAACGAACAAAATGTTGAATTGAATCGTCCCAGTCTCTACTGGGGGTTATTACTCATTTTTGTACTTGCTGTTTTATTTTCCAATTATTTCTTCAATTAGGAAAACGAAAGAAAATAAATAAGAATTCTAGGCATTCTCTTAGCCCATTCGGAAGGATCTCATCTGATAATTATCCACGACTGTTTATGTCTCTAGCATGACTACTTGATTAAATTGGAGGGAAGTGGAGTAAATGGCCGATACTACTGGAAGGATTCCTCTTTGGATAATAGGTACCGTAACTGGTATTCTTGTGATCGGTTTAATAGGTATTTTCTTTTATGGTTCATATTCCGGATTAGGTTCATCCCTGTAGTAATTGGATGAATTCAGGTGTAGACATGAAAGTGTAGGAACTCAATGGGATTCCCTTTTTTGTTTGTCTGATTCGAGGGGAAAGGGTCCGTTGAGTTCTTAAGAATCAGAGTCTTTTTCGTCTAAATGACAAAGTGGATTTCTTTTTCTACTGTTTCAAAAAACTCCATTCTATTTTTTCTGATGATGCTTTTGAAAAATGAACTTCATTGATTGATTCAGAACACCTCTTCCTTGATGTTGATCCTATCCATGGGTACTTTCCAAGTTAGAACAAAGGGGGAATCACTTAATTTCATGGATTATATATATATAATAGTTTTGTAGATTCGATATCGTACAAATACTTTCTATACTCTTACCTTATTTTGTTTAGTATCTCAGAAAAATGGAAATTTTTGATAAGTTCATTGAAGAAGTTTGCTTTTTTGTTTGTACACTATTTTAGTGTACGTAATAAATCGAAAAAAAGTCCTGATACATCTGGAAAACCGAAACCAAGACTAGGAATTTTTGGCAAATTACTCTTTCGACACAAGAAAAGGAATTTTCTACACCCCTTTCTTGTGTCGAAAACTAGGAAGACAAATAATGCCTCCTAGAATTTTTTTTTCCCTGCATTTATAGTTCGTTCTATTACCCGCTTACTTATGCTAATATCTACCCCAATTTGATTCTATTTGAAATGTCATAAAATGGATCCATTTTATGACATTTCAATCTGGCAATAATAACGTAGTCGTACCAATTAAATTTGGCTAAAAAAAACAAAGAAAGAGGCGGTAAAGTCATAAAGTCAAATAGTCTTCTTCAAACAAAAAAGCTACCCATTCTGACTAGGAATGTGGCACAAGGGATTCCCCGAATCTCGTATAAACAGAGCAAGTAAATAAAAGGTTTTTCAGAACTGATTTTTTTTGATCATAAATAATTGACAACAAAAATTTTGTTGTTTTTATGAACACGAACCTGATGTCGATAAATCCACGAGTCTAGAAATTCATTTCGAACAATTGAACCTTCTCAAACTGTTTCTTTTTAAGAACCAAAAAGATTTGTGCCAAAATAACAGATGCCAAGAAGAACAAAAGACCTTGGACACGTAATGGATCTTGAAGTACTATTTCTGCATCTCCCTGACCAAATCCACCCACATTAGGATTACTCGTTAATGGTTGATCAAATTTGATGGATTCACCCTCTGAAACAAGAAGTTCTGGTCCTGGAGGGATAATATCAACCGCTTGCCGTCCATCCGACGAATCTGTTATGGTTATTTCATATCCCCCTTTTTCTTTTCGTATGATTTTACTTACTATGCCCACTCCTGTAGCATTATAAACTGTATTGTTACTTTTGCTTCCGTCGGGATAAATCTGACCCCTTCCCCTATTCCCCCCTACGTATATAGGATATTTTAAGAAGTGAACATCTTTCTTAGTAGCGGGGTCGGGGGAAAGAACAGGAAAGGTGATTTCACTATATTTCTGACCAGGGACAGGTCCTATCACAAGAATATTTTTTTTATTAGGGCGATAGCTCTGAAAAGACAAATTGCCTATCTTTTCTTTCATCTCAGGAGAAATACGATCGGAAGGAGCTAATTCAAAACCTTCCGGTAAAATAAGAACAGCCCCCACATTCAAACCCCCTTTCTTACCATTAGCAAGAACTTGTTTCACTTGCTTATCGTAAGGAATTCGAACAACTGCTTCAAATACAGTATCAGGAAGTACTGTTTGTGGAACCTCAATATCCACGGGCTTATTAGCTAAATGACAATTGGCACATACAATACGCCCAGTAGCTTCTCGTGGATTTTCATAACCCTGCTGCGCAAAAATGGGATATGCCCTTGAAATCGATGTCCGAGTTATGATATATATCATGAGCGATACGGAAATAGATCGAGTAATCTGTTCCTTTATCCAAGAAAAAGTATTTCTAGTTTGCATGGTCTAATCATTGATCCGAAAATTTCTACAATAAATTGGGTAGGTCGCCAGTATAGTTCCCTATCCACGATTTTGCTATTTACTGGAATCGTTTTATTACTGGAATACGATAGGATGAAAATCCCCCCGGATAGAAGTTTTTAATCCTTATGTAGAACTACAAAGACAAAATTCTGATTGAAGTAGATTAATATCGGTTGATCATTTATCAATCATTTATTGAATGATAAATAACTACAAGTGACGGAGATACACGATTTAAATAACGGAAAATCCAATATTTAAAAATAGTATCGAGAATAACTGGAAAAGTGGAAACAAGACCAGATATAATTTGATCATTATGAACAAATCCAAAATCTTTGTAGACAGAACCAATCATCAGTTCCCAACCGTGTGGTGAATGAAATCCGATACACAAATCGGTTAATAAAAGAATCGAAAAGGCTTTTACTGTATCACTTAAATTATATAGGAATTCCTGAGCCCAAGAGTTAAGAATAACAAGTTCTTCATTACCTAAAATAGAATAACCGCTTAGAATAACAAAACAGATTATATTTGTCGAGAAGTGCAAAATTGTATGAATACGATCCTCATTGTGTATCTTGATTAATTGGATCGTTTCTTTGTGGATTCCTATAGGAAGCTTTTGTAGATGTGTCTCCGAGTATTCCTTGATCATTTCGTCGAAAAAGAGGATTTCCTCTAATTCTATGAACTTTTCTAGAAGACTTTTTTCTTGAATATCATTCAAAAAAATTTCGGATTGACCAGTATTCGACCAATTAGTAATCCAAGATTCCATACTTTTAGTAAATGAGAGAGAAATCCACCAAGGCAAAAATACTATAGATGCAAGATAGAAAAGAGGAGTGAATGCTTTCTTTTTTGCCATTTTTCGCCTGTGAATTTATAATGAATAATGAACCTATTTGATTTGTCGACTCTACGTGATCGAATATTTCTTTCAAACACGGGTTCGAGATAAGGTATCAAATGAATCTTTTTTTTTTATTTTGTTTGAATCTAGAAAGAATACAGAAATAGACTAAGATTCCACTTCGAATTTGAATGAAGAAATAATCAAAAATATTGTTTCCAGACATCTAAATTCATCAAATTCCAAACAAGTGTTTCCTTTGGATGAATGCCCGAAAGAACTCCTCTTCTATCACAATATCTAATATTTCGAAATATTAGATATTGTGATGATCAAAAAAATGAGTGGAAAAACAAGACAGAAATAGGCCATTTTTCATTATTAAGAAAACCCATTATTGGTTAGTAAAGAACACAAATGAAAGGAAGGATAAAAAAGACAAAAAGGAAATAATTTACAAGATATGATTTATCTGCATCTAAAGTACCACTTCCAACAAATAGTTAATTTAAAAAAAATAGTTTTGTTTTATGGTTGTTCCATATACGTCGGCTTTGGTTGGACTGAAGGTTCTGACGAAACTTCCATTAAGTTATCTTATAGAAAAAACAGGATTCTTACATTTTTTCTCTCCTGCTGAGAAAGCATTCGTTTTTCAGCCCAGTTTCTTTTCTCAAAAGACTTCAATTGGTACGCGCAAGAAATAGGCCAATTCCGCTGCTTTTTGTTCAATTTCTCGTGGAGTCAAATTCTCATCAGTCCGGGTCAACGGAATAACCCCCCGGCCTCTGATGTCCATATAAAGGACACGACGAGCATAAATACCCTCTTTCACTTCTATTCTAACAGACTGAATATCTTTTATAAGGAATCGGAGGAATATGCGACGATTTTTTCCAGGAAATCCCCAACGAAAAATACACACTACTCCTTCCTTTCTATCGAATCGATCATAACCACTACCTACATTCCAGGAAATTGTGCACCATAAATAGGAACTAATAAAGAGTCCCGCGATCCCGTAGAAAGACATTATGATTCCTTGTGGAAAAAAAAGGATTTGCTGAGACGGAACAAAAGATATCAAATTTCTACCAAGATAACTGGAAGTTCCAACCAATAAGAATCCTAATGAACCTAAAAAAACGATAAGGGCCCAGCAAAAATTACTTAGTTTTCGAGACCCCGTTATAAGTTCTATCCATATATGTTCTGATCGCCAACTCATACTTGATCCGATTGCATTTTATTGGAATTGAGAGAATACCCCCAATGATTTTGACTTGACTTTTTTTGTTTCCGAAGGAACTCTCATGAACTAGTGCTAGTTTGATGTGAACCAGCACTAGTTTGATGGCAACCTTTAGGAAAAATTCATCAAATTGGTTAGATCTAAAATAATAACATACCCTTCATATCATCCCAATATACATATTGATATACATATAGATCCACCAATTTTCCATTTTAGGCATCCCGCGATCCTGCTCTATTTGAAACTAGCTAACCCGTAGATCATTTTCTGCAAGCATAAGAGCTTTTTCCTTTATGTTCGGCGGAAATCACATGTTATACCATATTTCCCGAAATAAATCTCTGTCTTATACTACAAGTCTAAGTTTCAAAAAAAAACGAATGAGGTTTGACCCCCCCGATCTAAACAATCTTATTTTTTTGAACATGAAGAAATAAAGAAGCCATTGCAATTGCCGGAAATACTAGGCCTACTAAAGGCACAAAAATAGAGGGAAAATTAAAAGTTATCATAAAATGGGTACCCCGATTTACTATTTGTACCTGTTATTATTTTTTTTAATATTATATTTTATATTTATACTAATTATAATTTATAATTAAGGATTGTAATTATTATGAATTCGTAGTTATTATTAATTAATTCCATTTGAAAATTCTTATTATTACAAATAAAATATAAGTATCTAAGTGAGTATATAGAATAAGTCCAAGGAATGTATAACTAAATAAATAAATGGACTTATTCATCTATCTACATGAAAGATACGTATGATAATCAACTTTATTATTTTTCTTCATTTCTTTGTGTTTTGTTCGTGTCTTAATAAAAAAAGAGTTTCTTACAAATTATAGAAAGATTCGTTAGGATGCGACACAACCTGAATTTTTAATAAAAATGGGCTTTTTGGGGGATAGAGAAAGATACAAAACTATATATCTATCTTTTATCTTCTTGATAGAGACTTCTTAATTAGTAATCGGGAATCTAGGTAAAAAAAAAAAGAGTTATCCGCCGCTTTTGATTCTTTCTACAATTAGATCTTAGGTCACCAAAGAAAGCTCCATTCTTATCTTATTTCCTTTGAGTCCGATAAGTTAACTAACAAATAAAATAATTGAGCTTAGTGCTCTCTAATTGATTGAATTGGAATTCAAAGGAAAGAAGGCGTGGAACTTAAATAACTCACTCAGAATGCTTTTTAAAAGATTACGTGGTACGATTAGGTCGAATAAGCCTTTCTGGAATAAATATTCAGCCGCTTGTGAACCTTCGGGTACTGTTTTATTCAATGTTTGTTCAATTACTCTTTTACCCGCAAATGCAATGTAGGAATTTGGTTCGGCAATAATGATATCTCCCAACATACCAAAACTAGCCGTTACCCCACCAGTAGTAGGAGATGTAAGGATTGATATATATAATAATTTTTTATTTAATTGATAATCATATAAAACAGACGATATTTTAGCCATTTGCATCAAGCTCAAACTTCCTTCTTGCATGCGCGCCCCCCCCGAAGCGCACACTATAATAAGAGGTAGAAATTCATTGGTAGCGTACTCAATCAAACGGGTAATTTTCTCCCCGACTACGGATCCCATACTACCCCCCATAAACTGAAAATCCATAACCCCAATTGCTACGGGAATACCATTTAGTTGACCTACGCCTGTTTGAACAGCCTCAGTTAATCCTGTCTTTCTTTGATAAGAATCAATACGATCTTTATAAGGCTCCTCCTCCGAATGAAATCCAATGGGATCCAGAGAGACCATGTCTTCATCCATAGGATCCCAAGTACCGGGATCAATCGAAACTTCGATTCTTTCTGAACTACTCATTTTCAAATGATATCCACATTGTTCACAAATATTCATTTTTAATTTCAAAAATTTCTTATAATTTAATCCATAACAATTTTCACATTGAACCCACAAATGCCTGTATTTTTGAGTTGCATCGAGATCATTAGGCCTTTCTTTTAGAGTTAAATCACTACTATTCGCGTGGGTTCGTATACTGGACCCCGCGCTTTCACTACAAGCTCTACGTTTATCAAAAAGGCACCTAGAAATGTAACCGTCACTACTATCACTTACAATGGGCGTATCAATAGAGATTTGAGACTGGAGATAACTATCAATGCAACTAGTAATGTGATTATTCCAACTAGATTGAGTATCATACATGTAACGATTGTATAAGGAATCTTCACTCGTAGATCCATTATTCATATAACTAGAAAGTTCTTTTTCTAGTTTACTCAGAAAAGAATGGTCATTGTCAATCTCAAAAATATGATTTTCAATATCAAAATAGATAGAATAACTGTCTCCATTACTATCCCTAACTAAAAAAGTCTCATCAGAGATGAAATTCCGAATGTCTTTGACGCCAAATAAACGATCGACATTACTGTAACTAGAATTGTCACGACCCCTCCAACTGTGAATCTTTTTAGCCCTACCTTTTCGATTCGGATCTTCACTTTCACTAGTATTTTCAAGAGAACCAAGATTGTCCGTTGATTTCTTTATCCCATACCTGCGTTCTAACTCTTTCTTAAACACCATCGAATTAAACCACCATCTTTCCATAGAGTTTTCTTGCCCCCTATTTGCATAAAAATACAATAAATGAATAGTCATTCGATCCACAATTCTTTATTTTTATTGGAATATCTTATTTACTATCAGACTAAACATAGGAAGTGTGAAAAAGGGTTCTCTTTTGTTTTGTGGAAATCCAGGGGTAAGACTTCACTATATATGAATAGGATGAAATCCCTTTTCATTCTAAATTAAATATAATGATAAAAAGTGGTTTTTCCTATGTCTTCGCCTCGAACAAAAAATG